CTTATAGAAAAAGAATATACCCTACTCCACCCAAATTTAGGAAGGCCATAGGCAAAATTAAAGAGAGACTTCTTTTAAAAGAACCTTTTTCTGAATTCAAATAAAAAGAATACAGAAATTTTAAGTAGAAGATCAAGCTAAGAAAAGTTCCGAGGACTGGTAAAATAAGAAATTTTATTCTAATTGCACAACATAATCTAGATTTAATGATTATTCACTTTCCTCTAAACATGACAAAAGGAGGTAACCCCCTAAGAGACAAAATTCTTATAGAAGACAGTAAATGATTTCCCTCCCATAAAAAAGATGCCGTAGAGAGTAATACTAGACAATAAAGCCCGAAATACAGTCATAAACTTCCACATACAGCTCCGACAGAAGCCCACCCCGTATGGGCAACTGAAGAAGCACCAATTATCGGACGGAGCGAAGTTTGATTGTTTCCAATTAAACCCCCAACTAGAGCCCTTATCCCTCCTAATAAAAGAACCAGTTCTTGTAATAAGTAGTTACTTGACCTAACTAATCTCACGGTAAGAGCAAAAGGAGGAATCTTCTGTCATGTCAATATTAAAACGCAAGGAACCCACTCTAACCCAGCTACAATAGAAGGAACTCAAAAATGCCCTGGAAATAGTCCTAGCTTGATTCTTAATCTGAACAGAAATAATACGTTAAAAGCCAAGCTGTCTATTACATCAAAGTATATTACCACTCCTCTCATGAATAGCAAAGCTCTTCCTAAAGCTTGAATACAAAAATACTTCAATCCAGCCTCCTTGTTCAAGGATATATACTTAGAACCTAAGAATAGTAAAGGAACCAAGCCCAGAAAACTAATTTCAATACCCGCTCACACTAAAAACCAATTAGAAGAAGAAAGGCTGACGATAGGTCCAAAGGCTATAACGAAAAAAAATAATACATTTGCAGATGACACTAAAGCAACGGATTGATTCCATAATTATCAACATCAATGATATCCGTTCTACCGGCGGTTGCTTTTCTTTCTAAGGGAAAACTCTCAGTCTTTTCCCATTCATAATTTCCTTTTATGCAACTTCATCCTTTTCATTTGGTCGAATACAGACCTTGACCATTATTAAATTCCTTCGGAATTTTGTGTATACCAGTAGGATTAGTTTACTATATTCGGGGAGGGAGTATAACTCTTCTTCTTTTAGGATTAGTAGCTGTGGCTATTATTTCATTTTTATGATGACGAGACGTTACCCGAGAGTCAACACTCCAAGGATTTCATAGCTCATACGTTGTCAAAGGACTTAAGGTAGGTGTATTCCTTTTTATTATCTCCGAAGTTTGTTTCTTTTTTGCTTTTTTCTGAGCTTATTTTCATAGAAGACTTGCGCCTTCTGTAGAAATTGGATCTACATGACCTCCCGTAGGAATTTCTACCTTAGAAACTTTTCAAGTTCCTCTTCTTAATACTTCCGTTTTACTTTTATCAGGTGTTAGAATTACATGAGCTCACCATAGAATTGAAGAGAGTGATCACAAAAGCGCTATGCAGGGTCTAGCAGTGACTCTAGCTCTGGGATTCTATTTCGTTTTTCTTCAATACGGAGAGTATATAGAGACATCATTCTCTATTGCAGATAGAGTTTATGGATCAACTTTCTTTATTGCGACAGGGTTTCACGGACTTCATGTTATTGTAGGAGCTACTTTTCTTACAGTGTGTTTTCTGCGATTAGCACTAATACATTTTGATAGAAAACATCACGTAGGGTTTTTAGCAGCTGCTTGGTATTGACATTTCGTAGATGTAGTTTGATTATTTCTTTATGTAAGAATTTACTGATGAGGATCTTTCCCGGATAGCTTATTTTAAAGCTTTGATTTTGTAATTCAAAGAAGGGTTTACCCCTCCTGGATATAGGATCTATAAAATAAATAAAGTTCCTTTGAACAAAAGAAGAAGTGGCGTTAAATGTAAAAATAACGATAATTTTTCAAAACTTTTCAATTCTGTTCCACCTGTTAAATAGTTAGAATGGAAGCCATGGTTAATACTACTATATAAGTATATATTATAACTAGCCCTGAAGAATACTATTAATCCTATTACTACCGCCAAAAGATAACTATAATTCCACAACACAGAAGAAACTAAAAGCTCTCCCACTAAATTTAACGTGGGAGGTGCAGCTATATTAATACAACAAAATACAAACCAAGCAAAACTTAAAACGGGATATATTTGAAGTATTCCTTTTATGTAAGGAATGTTACGAGTGTGGCTTTTAGTATAAGAAAAATAAGCAAGACAAAACAAAGCAGAAGACGAAGCTCCATGTGCCAATATAGTGATTAATGCACTTGTCACACCTCAAGTTTGATCTAAAATTAAACCAGAGGAAACAATGCTTATATGTCCGACAGAAGAATAAGCTACCAAAGCTTTCACATCTACTTGCCGAAGACATATTATAGTAGCTAAAAAACCTCCTCATATTCTTAATCTAACAATAGCCAAACTCACTCTATTAGGACTTATATAGAACCTGTTATTTATAACGAAAATTCCATAACCCCCTAACTTCAATAGAATACCAGCCAAAATCATAGACCCGGCTAGCGGAGCTTCTACATGGGCCTTCGGAAGTCATAAATGAAATGAATACATGGGAAGTTTTACCAAAAAGGCTCCATAAATTACTACAGTCAAAAAAACAGGAAAAGTTAATCCTATATTTTTCAATATGAAAATTCTCATTCTTCCGCCTTCAACACATCATCAAATTAATACAACTAATAAAGGTAATGAGGCCCCTACAGTATATAATATTATATACCTTCCAGCCTGTAATCGTTCAGGCTGGTACCCTCACCCAATGATTAATATCAAAGTAGGAATCAAGGAAGCCTCAAAAAAAATATAGAACAAAATAATGTTAGATATAGAAAAGGCCAAGGATAATACACCACAAAGAACTAATAAACATACAGAGTAAGAAGGAGCAGTTTTTTCGTAAGGGGTAGAAACTAATGCCAACAAGCAAAGAATACAAGAAAGAAAAATTATTAATGTTGAAAAATAATTTAAAGAAAAATACATATTTATTCTACCGGAAAAGTTTTGCTGAAGCAATCTTATTCTCACCAACCTAGACAATAAAAAACATAAGCCCACAGTTCCTCAAGAAAAATATAAGAAAAATGAGCCAAAAATGAGAGAAATCAATGTCAACAAATAGAGACGGAACAGTTATGTCCCAAGTCAAAGTTAGCAGCTTCGGCTTATTATCTCTAGTAATTTTTGTATTATAAGGTTTTGAAAGCCTTGATGGGAGAGAAACTTCTCCACCTGTGATCCACAGGTTGTTATTTTTAATAATTACTTTCTCCATTATTCTCTCAGCGGTTTTATTATTTACGTATTATATGGTTAGCTATATCGAATATACCAGTCCTAGAGAAAAAATAACTCCGTTCGAATGCGGATTTGATCCTTTAAGGAAAATGCGGGCTCCATTCTCCACACGTTTTTTCTTATTAGTTGTGCTTTTTCTTATTTTTGATGTTGAAGTAGCTCTTCTGTTTCCCATTCTCAGACTTATAATACTAAATTCTGTCAGTTTTATTATTATAGTTGCGCTTCTATTATTCTTAGTTATTCTATTATTTGGAATGTTCCATGAATGGAATGAAGGAGCTCTAGACTGAGTAAGTTCCTACAACGGGTCAGCTAAGTATAAGCTATTGGGCTCATAACTCAACAATGGATTCACTCCCCCGTTGAACTTTGTTCTGATACACTCTCAGTAAAATGAAACTGCGCATGGTAGGTTTTCGAACTATATTAACCCAGCAAGAAATATTAAACAATACTAGAAATAGTAATTTAATTCTAGTTTTTATGTTTTGACCAATTAGGTGCCAGCAGTCGCGGTCATACCTATAAAACAGCTGAGATTTTTAGATAGAGGTGGTCTTAAGAAAAATAAATTAACTAGTGAAATAGTAATTTTTTAATTCACCTCTTTAAGACTTATTCCTGAAACTCCGGTATTAAACTAGGATTAGATACCCTACTATAAGGAGCGAAAACTAAAATATCTAAGCACTAAGGCTTAAAAGTAACTTACTAAAAAGCTAAAACTTAAAGAACATGGCGGCGGAAATAAAGTTTAGGGGAACTTACCAGGTAATTGACAACCCTCAAAAAAAATCACCTTTATTTAAAGTTTGTATACCGCCGTCTTGGGCCCTCTTAAGGAGGGCCCGAAATGATATAATCAGTAAGACAGGTCATGGTGCAGCCTATATAAAGGACTGTAAGGTGAGTTACAATAATAAATTATTTCGGAATGGAAATGTAATAATAAAAGGAAGATGGACTTAACAGTAATTACTAAAGAAATATGTTTTGAAACATAAAAATTTTCGTGCACAAATCGCCCGTCATTCTCGTTGAAAAATGAGACAAGTCGTAACACAGTAGGAGTACTGGAAAGTGCTCCTGTCTTCGTGGTGAATATGATCACATTATCTTTTCGAGATAAAGGAGGCATACAGCCCTTAGATTTTTTTTTTCCTTTTCAGAAGCGTTGCATTCGCCCTAAGTTTCGGCCTTAGTCCAGGACTAAATTGTCCCTGAAATGATGATAAGCGACCTATTCTCCTCCCTAGACTGCGGTCAATTAGGAAGTCTGTCTCTTTTTCTTTGATTTTCACCTATTACAGTAGCTTCTATATTTTTTGTCTCATCTACGTGAACAGTTCATCCCGCAGGAATGTTAATACTTATAATTGCCCTTAATAGGGATACTCGAGCAAAAGCTCTTCTTCCCATACCGCTATTTTTATTTTCCTTAATGTTTTATTTAGTTACATTAAACTTAATTGGATTAGTTCCTTTTGTCTACGGAGTAACTAGAAATCTGTGGGTCGCAGCCTCATTAGCTTTAGTCTTATGAGGGTTACTCCTTGTGAGGGGAGCTGTAATTGATCCTGTATCCTCAGCCGCCCATTTAACGCCGGCAGGAGCTCCTCCTGCCTTAATTCCTTTTCTTATTTTGGTTGAAACTATTAGTATTTTAATTCGACCTTTAACATTAACAGTCCGACTAATTGCTAATATTAGTGCGGGACACATTGTAATATCTTTAATTGCAAATTGCTTAGTAAGACTTACATCTGCAGCTTTAGTTTCTATGTTTCTTCTAAATGTAGGATATACTTTGTTTGAGGTGTTTGTTTGTGTAATTCAAGCTTATATTTTTACTTTATTAGTAAAATTATATGCTGAAGAGCATCCTCCTGTTAAAAAGTAGGAGCTAAGCTCTTTTTCAAGTTTGCAACTTAACGTTTTAGTAGGATAAACTACTACTTATTTTTTATATTAAGGTGTAGCCCAAATTTTAAGGCGTTTAACTGTTAATTAAAAGATGCATTTCATCTGCCTCCTTAATATATGCCACAATTAAGCCCTATAATAGGAATCCTGCTATTCGCTGTAGTTTTGGCTTTTCTGCTAGTCTTAGTAATTAGAATAAAAACCACTATTCCACTAATGTCAAGAAAAGAAGGTCAAAAATCGCCCAACCAGAAGGTTCGATTTTTTTAAATAACTTGCAAGGTGGCAGAATTAATGCCTGGGCTTTAAGCGCCCATTATGACTTTTATGTCCCTTGCCATCTTTTCGGTGTTAGGCACAGGAAGATTTGAGCTTCCTAGAGGATTATTTCCAAAAGATACCCCAACATAAGTCATTTTTCACGATCTAGGACTCCACAGGTCCTCGGTTTATTTTAACCTAACTCATGTATTCTAAATCTAATTTATAGTCTTTTTACTTGGAAGGTAAATGTACTTATTTATACTAATTTAGAATTATTCAGCTCCTTCAAGATAGTTAACAAAATCCTTTAGTCTTACTGCTTCTACCACAATAGGTATAAAAGAATGATTAGCTCCGCAAATTTCTGAACACTGACCATAATAAACTCCAGGCTTTTCAACGAACATTCTCATTGAATTCAACCGTCCGGGAACAGCATCCATTTTTACTCCCATAGCAGGTAAAGTTCAAGCATGGAGAACATCCGCCGAAGTAGTAATAACAGATGTCTCTATTTGAAACGGAACAGTAGCTCGGTTATCTACTTCTAATAGTCGAAAATCCCCGTGATTCAAGTCTCTTTCTGGTACCATATAAGAATCAAAAGATAATGACTGGGTAAACGGAATTTCATATCTTCAATATCATTGATGACCAGTTCTTTTTAGAACGATTCCAGAATTAGAGTGCTCATCTAATAAATAAAGTAATCGTAATGAAGGAAGGGCTAGTCATAGAAGAAGCAAAGCAGGAATAATTGTTCAAATAGTTTCCAATCTTTGAGCCTCCAACATAGTACGGGAAGTAAACTTGTTAAAAGCAAGTTTAACTCCTAAAATAGCCACAAAAGAAAAAATTCCTAATAATAATACAATTGCATGATCATGGAATAAAAATATCTCACTTTGGAGAGGGCTAGCTGCATCAATTAAATTTAATTGTCCTCACGTTCTCACTTAACAAAAGGACGAAACCTATACTAGCAACTTCAGTGCTATGCTTTAAATTTAAGCTATTTGTCATCAACCGCACATCTTCAGTGCATCTAAGGCTTGACAAGCCTTTATTTTAAATTAAAACTAGGTTAAAACTCAACCAATTTTTTTCAAAGAACAGGAAAACTAATTAACACCAAGAAAGATAGGAAATATAAAACAGTCAAAGGACCAGCAAGAGTTAAATAAGGCTCTTCAATTGGACAAGCTCCTAATCAAGTTAAAATAATAAAGAAAACCACTAAGACCCAAAAAGTTACCTGATAGGGAGGAGTAAAAGATGAAGGAATAGCCCCTTTAGACCCAGCAATAGGAAGGAAATAAAGAATTGCAATTGATATGACTAGGGCAATTACCCCTCCTAATTTTCTTGGAATCGAACGTAAAATAGCATAAGCAAATAAAAAATACCATTCTGGCTGAATATGAACTGGTGTAACTATAGGATTTGCATGAATAAAATTATCAGGATCTCCTAAAATAGTAGGGTAAAAAAACCCTAAAACAGCAAGCATAATAAATAAAACTAAAAACCCTACCATATCTTTTCAAGTAAAATAAGGATGGAAAGGAATTTTACTCACATGATTTAGGTCTCCTAAAGGGTTAGTAGAACCTTTTTCATGTAAAAAAATCAAATGAAGACCAGAGAGTCCTCCGATTAAGAAAGGTAAAATGAAATGTAAAGAGAAAAACCGATTTAAAGTAGATTGCCCTACACAGAATCCACCTCAAACTCATTCCACGACGGAAGGACCAATATAAGGAACTGCAGATAATAAATTAGTAATTACAGTTGCTCCCCAAAAAGATATTTGACCCCAAGGTAAAACATATCCTAGGAAAGCAGTTCCCATTCTCACAAATAGAATTGTAACCCCTACTATTCAAGTTCGAGGTTGTGAAATATATCTTTGATAGTACAATCCTCGGCCTACGTGAAGATATATAAAAACAAAGAATAAAGATGCTCCATTAGCATGAAGATTACGGAATAATCAACCCATTGGGGCATCTCGTATAATATGAATTACAGAAGAAAAAGTGTTAACTATATCAGCAGTATAATGTATTGAAAGAAATAATCCAGTCAAAATTTGAAACCCTAATAAAACACCTAAAATTGAACCTCCGTTTCATCAAATTGAAATACTCAAAGGACTAGGAAGACTTAGCAAACTTTCAGCAGGATTTATTTGTCGTATTTTGTGCAAAAAATCTTAATGATCTAAGAGCCGTAACTAAATCATTTCCCCGAAGTCGCAATATTCTCACTAACAGGGACAACCCTAATGCTGCTTCGCAGGCAGCAAAAGTTAAAAGAACTAAAAATAAGTGCGATCTTATACCAAATATAGTAGAAATAGAAAAAGAAAATAATAATAAACAAAGTATCACAGCCTCTAATCTAATAAGTAAATTTAAAGTATGTGTTTGATAAGAACAAAATCTAATTGAAGCAAAAAGAACTCCAATTAAAGAAATCTTAAATAGTACCATTTACAGGATCAGAAATCTCAATTTCGGCTTTGAAGGCCAATGGTTTCTTGTGTTTTAACCTATAATCCTAAGGGGTGGAAATACACCGTGAAAAGATTTACAATCTATCGCCTTAACTCAGCCACCAAAATCTTACTATAGATTCATGGAAATTAAAATTATCGATAAGGCACATAAAGAAAAAGGCAGAAAGGACTTTCAACACAATATTATTAATAAATCGTAACGAAACCGTGGATAAGCTCCTCGAACAAACAAAAATAATATTGACACAACTAAAGTTCCTAAAGCAATTCTAAGAGGTGTTAAAAATCTGGTTCTAAAAAATCAAACCACAGTTGCCATAGACATAAACAGAATACTAGCATATTCCGCCATAAACAACAAGGCAAAAAGCCCTCCTCCAAATTCAATATTAAATCCAGAAACCAACTCAGACTCTCCCTCAGCGAAATCAAAAGGAGCACGATTAGTTTCAGCAACTGTTCTAGTGAATCAAACAACTATTATAGGAAGTAATAGAAGACATACAGGAAAATTTCTTAAAGCGGCTTTTTCTCAAGAAAAAGACACTAACACTAAGGCCGAAAAAAGAAGGATTAGTAGTAAACTAACTTCATAAGAAATAGTTTGAGCGGCTGCTCGAAGAGCCCCTAAAAAGGCATACTTGGAATTAGAAGATCATCCAGCCATTAAAGTTCCATAAACATTTAAAGCAGTTACACAAAAGAATAGTAATAAACCTCATGAAACATTCTTGAAACAAAAAGAACTCGGATATAAATGTCAAAGAATTAAAGCTAATATCAATCTTAATCCGGGTGCTAATCAAAATAAAAAACGATTTCTCCTAAAAGGTATAATCCTTTCTTTCACAAACAATTTTACAGCATCAGCCAAAGGCTGTACAATTCCTCAGATCCCTACTTTATTAGGACCTTTACGGATCTGGACATACCCTAAAACTTTACGCTCGAGGAGTGTAAAAAAAGCCACACCCAACAAAACACATAAACAAGTTCCTAAACTAGAAATAAGATGAAGTAACAAAAACTAAAGTAAAGACCAGGATAACTCCTGCTATAAAGAAAGATTGTTTTTGAGGTCAAACACCAACATCCCTTAAGACGGCTCCAAATTTATTGTGGTAATTTTTTACTCTAAATGAAGGCTCTAATCAACCGTAATCCAAATTAGATATTTCTTTTACTAAAGGAGCTAATCCTTTAGAACCCAATCTAACAACAGGGGTAAGAAAAAACATTCTAGATAAATAATGATTTGATAAGATCTTAGATCCTCGAATTAACCCTAAAGTAATCCCTCCAATAGTGATAATATTAATGATATTGCCTCAAAATCTGGGAATATAAGCTAATTCTAAATTCCCTAAATCGATCATTCTTAAGAACTTACCTCTAACAATTCCTCCAATTCCTAAGACAGTTACAGGAAATGTAGTATAAAAATTAGAAGACACGGCCATGATAGAATTGATAGGTTTGTTCCACGAAACAGCCTTCAAACTTCGAGATACATACTTAGCAGTTATTATAGTAGCAACAAATATAATCAGTATAGAGGAAAGATTTAAACTATTCATTACTATTTTCTCCAAAATTACGTGTTTCGAATAAAAGGCCCTTAAAAAGGGAGCCCCAACTAGACAAAGACTTCTAATATTAAATATAATAATAGTGAAAGGTATCGCCATCCCGATTCCTCCTATTAATCGAATATCCTGAGAACCGTAGGTAGCCATAAGTATATTTCCTGCAGCCAAGAACAATAAAGCTTTAAATAAAGCATGTGTGTATAAATGGAACAATGCTAGCCCAGGAAATCCAAGCCCTAACCTAAATACCATAACACCTAACTGTCTTAAAGTCGATAAGGCAATAATTTTTTTAATGTCATTTTCATAAGTGGCAGCTCAACCACCCAAAAGGCAGGTAATAGCCCCTACAAAAAGCAATAACCTTTTTACTTCTTCATTTAAAGGTACATTATAGCTCAATCGAATGATTAGAAAAATCCCTGCAGTTACCAGAGTAGAAGAGTGAACTAAAGCCCTTACTGGGGTAGGAGCCGCCATAGCAGCCGGAAGCCAGGAACTAAAAGGATATTGAGCACTTTTAGTTAAGGCCGCTACAGATAATATTAGAACTAATCCTACTGAAGTAAAATTATCTCTCAAAGAAATAAAAGAGAACTGACCTAGCAAGACAAAAAGAAATGTAGAAACTACAATAATAGCATCCCCTAGTCGATTTACCATCAAAGTTTGAAAACCAGCTCTCAGACTCTCAAATCTCTGATAATAAATAATTAAAGCAAAAGAAGTGATACCTAGGCCATCTCAACCTAATAAGAGGAAAAAGATAGAACCAGAAAAAGTTAAAAGATTCATTCTAATAACAAAGGCCATTAAAATTCACAAGAAACGATCTCTGTTCTGGTCTTCTTCCATGTACTTATGAGCAAAAGTAAATACTCTTCCTGCAATTAAAGTAACTACTATTCTAAAACTCAAATTAATTTTATCGACAATCAATATAATTCTGAAATTAGTTCTCGAGACAGATATTAGCTCTAATTCAAGAATTATAGTTTGACCTTTAGTCAATATAAATCCTCATCCGCAAGCTATTATTAACGAAGTGAAAAACAGTAACACAGGAAATTGTAACCCCTTTAAATTACTCACCACTTACAATTACTGCTCCAGCACCTGAACTTCGAACCACAACCAATAGTATTAGAAGTAAGAGGACTACTAATCCAACGAATAATGATAAGGAAGTGTCAGAAACTAGGTTACTGCCCGAATCTCATAGTCTACTACCTAAAAACCTTCTAGCCATAGGCTTTAAGGACATAACATAAGAACCTCCTAAAGAAATTACTAATGATAGAACAACTTGATTAGAATTTATAAAGAAAGGATAGTTTCTCCTAACTAAACAGACATAAATAAATATTACTAACAAACCCCCAATATATACTAAAAATAGGACGTAAGAATATCACCACCTAGAAAATAGAGAAGCAAGACTTACAAGACAAAATCTAATTAAGACCAAAACTGCTCCTAGTCTAATAGGATTCTTATATAATGGAAAAGTAGTTAGCAAAATGAAAGTAGTTAACAATAAAATCTTCAAATTCAAAAATGGTTTACACCACTCTCTAACTCCCAAAGTTAGCGTCTCGGGACTGTTTTTGATTTTGGTACTGGGAATAAAATTCCTCTGTCTAATTGCAAATCAAATCTTCTACATAAAGTACAGTTCCTTTTTCTACCTTAATTGACTAATACTTACGTATTATGGGCTGATCCTAAGTCAGGTGCATTAATTCTGCCAAGCCAAAGTTAAAAATAACTGCTATAGTTTGGTCCTTTCGTACTAAAACCGCAAATATTAAAAGATAGAATCTGACCTGGCTTACGCCGGTCTGAACTCAGATCATGTAGGAAGAGAAGTTCGAACAGAACCTAAATATACACCCTGCTGGGGCATAATTTTCCTAGTCCAACATCGAGGTCACAAACCCAAATTGGATTATGCTGTTATCCCTAAGGTAGTTTATCCATACTTAACAAAACCGGCAAGTATTTTTCTGATAGAAGAGTTAAAAATGTCTTCTTGTCGCCCCAACAAAAACCTTTTATTAAAACTCTAAGGGTCTTCTCGTCTTTTTTCATTTATAGGCCTTTTCACCTAATTAGTAATTTCAATAGAATACAAAAGAGACAGCTTAATCCCATAAATCCATTCATACAAGACTTCATTTAAAAGTCAACTGATTACGCTACCTTAGCACGGTCAAAGTACCGCGGCCGTTAAAATCTAATCACCGGGCAGGTTTTACCTAGGATAAATCTCCCTAGGCTATGTTTTTGATAAACAGTTGAGATAAAGATTTGCCGAATTCCTTTTCTGTATTTTTTCAACATTACTCATCTAATCATAAATATACAAGTTTTAGTTCACATGTAAGTTTACTAATAACAGAGATTTACGACAAAATAAATCTTTTTGTTTTATTAGTTAAATTCGAGTGTTAACCCTAAAAATCTTTTGTTAACTCAGTATACTCTCAACAGTAAATCTAAGCACTCACTGTTTGTCTTCAGTACTAAATACTTTTCATAAACATCCAGATATCATAAGAATTGTAGGTTTTTCGCCCCTAAGCTTGAATCTCAGTGTTATAATGACACATAACTTCTTATTTTCTAATAAAAGTTCGAGCTTAGATCTTCTTATTTCGGGAAAATAAATTTTTATTTACTTTTGGAATAGCCGTTATACAAAAAGTACGATTTACTAATTTTTAAATTTTTATTGAACCCTTTCGGAGCGTAATTTTTCCTGAATTTTTAAATAAAAAACAATAAAAGAGTACCAGATACTTGGTCCTTCTCAATGTAACTGAGATATACTAAAAATACTTTACCCTCATAAAGGACTTACAGAAGTTTCCGTATTACTATGGAAATCTAGAGGAAGAACATCTTCCCATTCTCGAGATAAAGCCGGAGCCACTCCAAATAATGCACCCCGTTGAGCTACAAATGCCTCTCATAATAGGAATACAAATATAATCACAGCAAAAATAGAAAATAGTGAACCAAATGAAGATACTTGATTTCACTTGTAGTAAGCATCAGGATAGTCTGAATAACGTCGAGGCATCCCAGCTAGTCCTAGAAAGTGTTGAGGAAAGAATGTAAGATTTACAGCAAAGAACATAATTAGAAAGTGTACTTTAGCTCATCGCTCGTGTAAAACCAACCCTGTTATAACAGGAAATCAATATACAAATCCTCCAAAAATAGCAAATACAGCTCCTATAGACAATACATAGTGGAAGTGAGCTACCACATAATAAGTGTCATGAAGAACAATGTCTAAAGAAGAATTAGAAAGAACAATTCCAGTTAATCCTCCTAGAGTGAAAAGAAAAATAAATCCTAATACCCAATATATCGCAGCCCTCATAGGACCTCGACTTCCATATAAAGTTATTAATCATCTAAAAACTTTAATTCCAGTAGGAACAGCAATAACCATAGTAGCGGCTGTAAAATAAGCTCGAGTATCCACATCTATTCCTACAGTGAACATATGGTGAGCTCACACAATAAAACCTAAAATTCCAATAGAAATTATAGCATAAATCATCCCTAAAGTCCCAAATGCTGGTTTAGAAGAAAAATTACTTAAGATATGAGAAATCATCCCAAATCCTGGTAAAATTAAAATATACACTTCCGGATGTCCGAAAAATCAGAATAAATGTTGATATAAAATAGGATCTCCTCCCCCAGCAGGATCGAAGAAGCTAGTATTAAAGTTACGATCAGTTAGAAGCATTGTAATTGCACCGGCCAGAACTGGTAAAGAAAGTAAAAGTAAGAAAGCCGTTACTAAAACAGATCAAACAAACAAACTAAGTCGCTCAAAAGTAATTCCCGGTGAACGTATATTAAAAATTGTGGTAATAAAATTAATGGCACCTAAAATTGAGGATATTCCCGCTAAATGAAGAGAGAAAATAGCCAAATCAACAGAAGTACCCCCATGGGCAATAGGACCTGATAAAGGAGGATACACCGTTCATCCTGTTCCAGCTCCTCCTTCTATTAATCTGGAAACTAAAAGAAGTAGGAAAGAAGGAGGAAGAAGTCAGAAACTTATATTATTTATACGGGGAAATCTCATATCAGGAGCACCAATTAGTAAAGGTACTATTCAATTTCCGAATCCACCAATCATGATAGGTATAACCATAAAAAAAATCATTACAAAGGCGTGAGCAGTTACAATCACATTGTAGAAATGATCATCTCCTAAGAAGGCTCCAGCAGTACCAAGCTCAAATCGAATTAGAAGACTTAAACCTGTTCCTACTAGACCACATCATATTCCGAAAATCATATACAACGTTCCAATATCTTTGTGATTAGTCGAAAATAATCATCGCAAGGGAGCCTATGCTCATAAATAGATTAAAAGTCTATCACTTAAATTTCAGTCACCAAAAA